TCAATTACTCGTCTATCAAAAAAATGAGTTAGTTCAGCTAATCTTCTTATACCTTTAGTAAAGGATATTACATAAAAAAAATCTATGTAACCACGATTATATGACCAATTATATATCACATTTATTATTTTACCCCCCAAAACTTTAATTTTATTAGGAACACTTCTAACAAATGAATTAAATAAATTTAAATTTTGTAAAGATGAATAAACAGGCTTATATAAAAAAGACGATATAAGAATTCCGAAATAAGCTATACTAACGGAAAAAGTTGCATTTGTGATAAATTCATACCAATCTACAGAATGGTTTCTATTTTTATGTAAAAGGTTTATAGACGAACTTAAGAATTTGGATAGTATATCCAAATTCATTCCTTCCTGATTGAATAACGGAATTCCTACGGCCCCAATGAACAACGTAAATAAAACTAATACAAGCATCGGAAATAACATAGTATTGTCCGACTCGTGGGGATATGAGAAAGTGTTTTTAGTGCCAAAACGAGCAATACTAATAAACGGATGTACCATACTTCTTACATTTCCATTATTATTAATCCAATACGTGTTTAAAAAATAAGTTTTTTCATTGTTTTTCGTAGTTAAAAAATCTAATAAACGAAAGCTTGTTTTAATAATTTTTTTTCCTTCTTTACCCCAGAGAGACATTGAATAGAACGAGCTATTTTTTTTGCCGCTGTAATTTTGAAAATAAACATTTAAATGTCCTTCAAAAGTAAGTAAATAGATACGAAACATATAAAATGCAGTTAATCCTGCCGTGGAACAAGCTATTATTGCAAAAATCGGTGAATACAACCAACTATCATTAAGAATTTCATCTTTGGACCAAAAACAAGCAAGAGGTGGAATACCACAAAGAGAAAGTGTACCTAATAAAAAAGCGGTTTTTGTAATTGGTACATGTTTTCTTAAACCGCCCATAAGAACCATATTCTGACTTTTATCTGGAGAATATCCAACAATAGTTTCCATCGAATGAATAATTGATCCAGATCCTAAGAACAACAATGCTTTCGAATAGGCATGAGTAATCAAATGAAATAAAGCAACTCGATAAGACCCCATACCTAGAGCTAACATCATATAACCCAATTGAGACATTGTAGAATAAGCTAAGCTTTTCTTAATATCTTTTTGAGCAAGAGCTAAAGTGGCTCCTAAAAGTAATGTTATTATACCTGTCAAAGCTATTAGATTTATTATGTAAGGTATAACTATGAAAAGAGGCAGAAGCCGAGCTACAAGAAAAATCCCTGCTGCTACCATAGTAGCGGCATGTATAAGAGCCGAAATGGGGGTAGGCCCTTCCATGGCATCAGGTAACCATACATGAAGGGGAAATTGGGCGGATTTTGCAACTGCGCCGGCAAATAATAGGAAGGCGCATAAGGTAACAAATAAAAAATTAACCTCATTATTATAAACCAAGTTATTAAATATCTCAAACAAATCCCGAAATTCAAAACTACCCGTTATCCAATAAAAACCCAAAATTCCTAATAATAAACCGAAATCCCCGACACGATTAGTTACAAACGCTTTTTGACAAGCATTCGCCGCACTAGGTCGTGTGAACCAAAAACCTATTAATAGATAAGAACACATTCCAACCAATTCCCAAAAAATATAAATTTGTATCAAATTAGAACTAGTAACTAATCCCAACATTGAAGTATTGGAAAAACTCATATAAGCAAAAAATCTCAAATATCCCTGATCATGAGACATATAATTATCACTATAAATAAGAACCATCATTCCAACAGTAGTGATTAATATTGACATAATAGAAGTAAGTGGATCAACCAAGCAGCCAAATTCTAAATAAAAATCATTATTGATGGTCCAAGACCATACATATTGATAGACGGAATTGTGATTTATTTCCTGAATAGAAAAATGGGCTGAAAAAATCATAACTATACTTAACAATAAAACACTCGGAAAAGCCCACATACGGCGAAGATTTTTTGTTGCCGTTGGAAAAAGTAGAAGTCCTGCTCCAATTAACATTGGAACTGGAAGTGGAATGAAAGGTATAATCCATGAATATTGATATGTATATTCCATAAAAAAAAAATAAAATATTTTTCTTAATTAATTGTTTCTGATTCACCGGTTCTTATTTGTTTTCTGTTGAAAGGGGTCAGTTAATAAAAAAAAATTAAGATATATAAAATAAAACTTAAATAAAATTTGCATTCTAATTATAATTATTACGTATTACAATAATTTATTTATATCTTTTATATCTATAGAGCGAGGATAGATAATTACACCAAAAACAGTGTTTGGTATGAATCATAAAGCGCATAACTTGACCCATAAAAACTATTTATTGTAATTGTAATTCGGTTATTCAGAATCATTAAACAATTTGTTTTGTAACTAATTGATTGTCTTCCATTACAATAAAAGCTATTTGTAGGAAATGCTATGATATCCAACACTTTATTTTATGTAAAATAAAAAAAAAGGGCAAATAAAATGCCTTTTATAATATAATAAAAAAATTATAGATTTTGTATCCTTTAACAGATTAACTACTAGTCCCACTCGAATTTGAGAATTAAAGTTGGGTGTACTCTTTCTTCGAGTTTGACCAATTAAATTAATTAATATAATAGAAAATTATTAAAGTTTTTTAATTAAGCGATAGAGGGGTTGGGTTATTAACCTTTTGATGTATTTTATTACATGTATAAATGTAACACGACGAAAATAGAAAGAAAACTAAACGCACAATCTTTTCTTTTTTGTTTGTATTGTATTTTATCAACTTCAATCAATTCTATTTGGCATAGGGGATTGTTGTTAGTAATATTTTATGCGATTTTTACACACCCCCCTTTTTTATGAAGGGAGTATGATTTAGAGAATAAATAGATAGAGAACAGTAAAGAAAAATTTATTTTGAACAATAGATGTCTTTCACATCCAACCGAAGAACCTATTATAATATAATTTTTTAATGGCAGTTCCAAAAAAACGCACCTCTATTTCAAAAAAACGGATTCGTAAAAATATTTGGAAAAGGAAGGGATATCGGGCAGCATTGAAAGCTTTTTCATTAGCGAAATCTCTTTCTACCGGGAGTTCTAAAAGTTTTTTTTGTGTAACAAATAAATAATAGTAATCAAACAATACAATAAAAAATCTTAATCGGTCTAATTAGAAAAGTAATCTAATTTTGTTTCTAATTTTTTTATAATATTTATAAGTTATAAGAATTTTAATTAACATCATAATAGTAAAATAATTTATATTTATATAATTTATATATAATAAAAAATAATATATATATAAAAAATTATTTTATTATTTTATATTTATATAATAAATATAAATCATAAATAAAAATAATTAGTTTCATAATGTTTTAATTTAGAAGGCGTCTTTTTTCTTTCATTTCTGATATAGATAAGAATTCTGTTGTCTACTTAATTCGAAAAATTAATGGTACTTTTTTGTTTGAAAAAAGGATAAATGCAAGCACAAGGGTTCACCTTTCGTTTTAGTATATTTTATGATTTTCAGGATGGGGATTCTCACTTTCCCCATCGACTTGAATCAATAATAAAAATAAATTTATTTTTTATTATATATTATAATTATATATTAAAAATATTATAATTATATATTAAAAGATATTATAATTATATATTATTATATATTAAAAGAAGGGTTCGTTGAAACTAATTGATTTAGTTTTAAATATGTTTTATAATCTTCTAAATCATTATTTTTCTAAATTATTATCACTATATAAACTCTTTAACCCAATTTAATTAAAAAAAATCCCCTTTTACATTTTTAGGTAGTTATATGACTAATGTGCCAATTTTGAGTGATCCGTTTTAGATCCTATGGTTCGATTGGAAGATCGATCAAAATATAATATATATCAAAGATATAATATATATTAATTTAAAAATTTATAAAGTATTTTTTGAAGTACGGTACAATTTCGATAGAAATATAAAATATTGTTATATAATTGATACACCCATACTAATACCTAACTTAATTGGATTGCTAAATCTTAACACAAATTCTCTACACAACGAAAAACCCTAAGAATTCATATAAAAATAACTATGCAAATATTTACAAAAACCCCTTGAGTGTATCGCTGAAATTGTGTTATATAAAAATTATATTTTATCGATAAAATTTTTTTTTTATTTTAGATTAATAAAATAAATGATAAAATAAATGAATCATTAAAAAATGCAAACGAGACAGAACATTGCTTTTAGTTCTATCTATGGATTGAAGTAAAAATAATCTAGTTCCAACCGTAACATTTTTGTTTTAGGAAAACATAAAGTAATAACTTACGAAAAACTACATTTTTAGTTCAGTTAAATAAAATTGACATTCTAAAATAATAAATAAAAAGATAATAAATATTATTAACGAAAACGTTTAAATCCCTAATTCTTAAACAAGTTTTTATTCATCAATTTAATGGTTTCCTAAAAAAATATTGCATTTAATTAACTCCTTCAATCTCGACGATTGAATAAAAATAGGTTATTATGATTTCGAATAAGCCGCTATGGTGAAATAGGTAGACACGCTGCTCTTAGGAAGCAGTGCTAGAGCATCTCGGTTCGAGTCCGAGTGGCGGCATGGCATCTTCTAAAAGAGTAAGTCCTATAATGAATTCAATTCCCGATTTCAATTCCTATAATTGCGGGACCCCCTTTTAATAATTTTTATGATATTTTCAACTTTAGAGCATATATTAACTCATATATCCTTTTCTATCGTTTCAATTGTAATTACAATTCATTTGATAACTTTATTAGTCGATGAAATCGTAGGACTATATGATTCGTCAGAAAAGGGTATGATAGTTACTTTTTTCTGCATAACAGGATTATTAGTTACTCGTTGGGTGTATTTGGGGCATTTACCATTAAGCGATTTATATGAATCATTAATTTTTCTTTCGTGGAGTTTTTCCAT